TATTGGAAATAACATAGTATTATCCGATTCATAAGGATACAAAGAAGTTTTGATATTGGCAAAATTCGGAATAGAAAGAACGGGTTGGATCATATTTCTTACATTCTCATCAAATTTAGATACTTTATTTGAAAAAAAAGAAGGACCTCCTTTTTTCTTCATTTTTAATAAAGTTACCAAACGAAAGTTTTTGTTACTTTTTTTTGAACCTTCTTTACCCCATAGAGATATTGAATAAAAGGGGGTATTCCTTTTTCCACTGTAATTTTGAAAATGAACGTTTAAATGTCCTTCAAAAGTAAGTAAATAGATCCGAGACATATAAAATGCGGTTAATCCCGCCGTAGACCAAGCTATTATTGCAAAAATAGGTGAATACAAGAAACTATCATTAAGAATTTCATCTTTGGACCAAAAACAAGCAAGGGGTGGAATACCGCAAAGAGAAAGTGTACCTAATAAAAAAGAATTTTTAGTAATTGGTACATGTTTTGTTAAACCTCCCATAAGCACCATATTCTGACTTTTTTTTGGACAATATCCAACAAGAGTTTCCATTGAATGAATAACGGATCCCGATCCTAAAAACAATAATGCTTTAGAATAAGCATGAGTAATCAAATGAAATAAAGCACTGCGATACGACCCCATACCTAGAGCTAACATCATATAACCCAATTGAGACATTGTGGAATAGGCTAAACCCCTCTTAATGTCTTTTTGAGCAAGAGCTAAAGTGGCTCCTAAAAAAACTGTTATTATCCCTATCAAAGAGATAAAATTCATTATGTGGGGTATGACTATGAAAAGAGGCATAAGTCGAGCTACAAGAAAAATTCCCGCTGCTACCATCGTAGCAGCATGTATAAGAGCGGAAATAGGAGTCGGCCCTTCCATTGCATCAGGTAACCATACATGAAGGGGAAATTGTGCAGATTTAGCAACGGCACCGGCAAATAATAGAACAGCGCACAAAGTAACAAATACAAAATTGACTTCATTATTATAAATCAAGTTATTGAATATTTGGAATAAATCATGAAATTCGAAACTCCCCGTTACCCAATAAAACCCTAAAATGCCTAATAATAAACCAAAATCGCCAACACGATTAGTTACAAACGCTTTTTGACAAGCCTTTGCTGCAACAGGTCGTGTGAACCAAAACCCTATTAATAGATACGAACATATTCCAACTAATTCCCAAAAAATATAAATTTGTATCAAATTTGAACTAGTAACTAATCCCAACATGGAAGTACTGAAAAAACTCATATAAGCAAAAAATCTCAAATATCCGTGATCATGAGACATATAATTATCACTATAAATAAGAACCATAATTCCAACAGTAGTGATTAATATTGACATAATAGAAGTAAGTGGATCGATCAAGTATCCGAATTCTAAAGAAAAATCATTATTTATAATCCAAGACCATACATATTGATAGACAGAACTGCTATTTATTTGCTGAATAGACAGATTCATGGAAAAAATCATGACTATACTTAACAATAAAACGCTTTGAAAAGCCCACATACGACGAATACTTTTTGTTGCCGTCGGAAAAAGAAGAAGTCCCAACCCTATTAACATAGGAACTGGAAGTGGAAGAAAAGGTATTATCCACGCATATTGATATATCTGTTCCATAAAAAAAGTTTTTTATTCTTAATTAATTGTTTCCGATTCACCGGATTTTACTTCTTTCGAAAAAAGTCAATAAAAAATCAATATATGCACTAACTTATTTAATAATTTTAGATTCGTATTTATTCTGAGTCTTTTCAAAATCGTTCAAATATTCAAAACAAGAAGTTATAATTGGTCAAATGATATGACCAAGCGACATATAAAAACAAATACTTATAATAGGAAAATGAAAATAGAAATTCTTATTATTATTACGATAAATTATCATAATAATAATAAGAATTTCTATTTGTAGAGCAGGGATAAAAATTTGGGCTAAAAAGAGTACTTGATGCTGATATGAATTATAGGATTAACTAAGGTCATCGGTCTAATGAAATAAAAACTCTTGATTTTAGTGAGTTTATTTCAACTCATTAACTAATTCATTATGGGATTCATTGTTTTCCATTTCAATTTATTAGTAAATTTTAGATTTTAGAAGATTATAGATCTAAAATTTACTTTTTTATCGAGAAAGGATAAAAAATGACTGATATATTTTTTTATCAAACCATGTATCCTTTAACAGATTTATTACTAGTCTCACTCGAATTTTAAAATTGAATTTAGGTGTATTTTTGATCAAAACTAAAAAACTCAATTTATTAGGCAAAAGTTTCTAAGTCTTTGAAGTATTTTATTACATGTAAATCAAGTATAGAATAACAAAGAGTAACTTCTTCATTTTAAAATGGCAGTTCCAAAAAAACGTACTTCGATATCAAAAAAGCGTATTCGTAAAAATATTTGGAAAAGGAAAGGATATTGGGCAGCGTTAAAAGCTTTGTCATTAGGGAAATCT